TTCCTGTAAAGCAGTTACTACTTGAGCTACAGAAGATGCTTTTTGACCAATAGCTACATAAACACATATTACATTTTGACCTTGTTGATTGAGAATCGTATCTGTGGCTACGGCTGTTTTACCGGTCTGTCTGTCCCCAATAATTAATTCTCGCTGGCCCCGGCCTATAGGAATCATTGAATCAATAGCAATAAGTCCAGTTTGAAGAGGCTCGTATACAGAACGACGCGAAATAATCCCTGGGGCAGGAGATTCAATTAATCGAGATTCCGAAGAGAAAATTTCACCCCTACCATCAATAGGTTTAGCTAAGGCATTTATAACACGACCCAAATAGGCCTCACTCACTGGTATCTGAGCAATTCTTCCTGTTGCTTTTACCGAGCTTCCTTCTTGTATCATCAACCCATCCCCCATTAATACAACACCAACATTATTGGATTCCAAATTCAGAGCAATGCCTATTGTCCCCTCGTCAAATTCAACTAATTCGCCCGCCATTACTTCATCAAGACCATGAATACGAGCAATGCCGTCGCCTACTTGAAGCACATTACCCGTATTTACAACCTTTACTTCTCTATTATATTGTTCAATCCGCTCACGGATAATATTACTAATTTCGTCAGCTCTAATGGTTACCATGACTATTTTGTAATTCTTAGTTTGAGTAAAAATAATACCTATAGCGTAAAGATTAATTACTTATTTCTTTTATTTTTCTTTTATTGACCCCAACATGTTAATATTTGCACTAATAGTACGTAAATGTAACTCGCAGTTCAAACAACTATTCAGAGTTCCTAGAGCTACCCGTAAGGCTTGTTGAAAAACCCGTTGTCGGACTTGATTAATCACTCTTTGCTGTTCAAACCGAATAGTTTCATTTTTGTAATTTTCTAATTGTTCTAAAGTCTTATAACTTGAATTAATTAAATTCAACTTTTCTTTTTCTATCTCAGAGTATCCATTCGCTAGAAACCGATCTGCTTCCATTTGCACTTTCCCTAAGCGAGCCCGTACTTTTTTCAGCTGTTCAATGGCCCCCCCACGCAGTTCTTCTGAATTTCGAATAGTATTCAAGATCCTCTGTTTCCGATTATCTAATAAATCACTTAATGAAAGTAGATTCTATTTACATACATGTCATAACTTCCATAACCCCTTCCCGAACCAAACATGAATCTTTCAATTCATTTGGCTCTCACGCTCAAGTACTTAGAAAAAATTCTCATATCTTTTTATTTTTTATATAATGTAATGAGCCTATCCCCTCTTTTTTGTTCATACTAAAAAAATATATAATATAAACTAGCGCCAGATAAAAATATTTAGAGGACTCTTCTGACAAAAAATAGGTAATTGTCAACAAAGTTGTTTCTTTTGTTTCTAAAAATCCAAAAAAATTTTCTTACTTATACATAACACATAGGTCGTCGCTTCAGCATTGGATAAAAGGGGGCGAAATGCCCTCTTTTACAATAAGTTACAATAAGTCGTTCAAATCATTTTATCAATAGGAGTGTTCTCTATCAATAAAATATTCATTTTGAACCATCTCTATATTAACATATTGGTAGAAAGAGTACCACACTGCATCTAGACTTCAAAAAGTTTGCTTTAACCATATTTTTAACCATATTAAGGGTCCCGCGTTATTGGTTGCTAGAGAATCAAGGTAGGTTTTACCAATGAATTGAATCACGAAATGCTATGTTTCTTCCATAAAACATAAAATTTCTTAATTTATATTTAGTCCGAAGTAATTCGCGCAATCGTGCACCTTTCTTTTCTTTCCTAGTTAGAACAAAAAGGGTACAGCTGGTTGGATCCCGCCGATTCTTGAAATAAACAACTCGCACACACTCCCTTTCCAAAAAAGATCAATACACCAAGCACTACACTTAGATTTATTAGATTTGTTGATAAAATATCGGTATTAAACCCGAAACTCCCGGCGGATGGCCAGTAGCCCCAAGAAAGGCAAGAATCGGTTACATTTTTCATATCATCTCCTCGTTATGGATAGACTAACTAGATCGACTAAAAAATTGACTAGAGTTATTTTTGTATCACTTCGCACCTTTTTTTATTTAGTCCTTTCTTGTTCCTATTGGGAAATTGTGAAATGGATTTGATTTATGTGAACTACCCTCCTGTTTCAAGGCTTAGTTTCTCTTGGAGTAGGGACGGGAAGGATAAAAGCGAGGCGGGATACTAATTCCTCATCCGCAAATCCGACCTTCCCGCAGGTTATTTGATTTTGTCAACGACTACGTAATTCTAGGAATGAAATCTTGATAGAATTTGAAAAATCAAACGACAAGTCCAAGGCAATAAGTATATATTTTCTATTTCTAATATTAAACAAAAGGATTCGCAAACAAAAGGGCTAATGCTACAACCAGTCCATAAATTGTTAAAGCTTCCATAAAAGCTAGACTAAGCAATAGAGTACCTCGTATTTTGCCCTCCGCCTCAGGCTGTCTCGCGATACCCTCTACAGCTTGACCCGCGGCAGTCCCTTGACCAACCCCCGGTCCAATAGAAGCAAGTCCTACAGCCAACCCAGCAGCAATAACAGAAGCGGCAGAAATTAGTGGATTCATGATAAGTTCCTCGTACCAAAAAAAGAAATAGTTAATGATACAACCATCCAACGAATTATGACTTAATTATTACGTCGTAGGATTCATTCAGTAGAAGTAACTAAGAACTTCTAGTTGAAATAATAGTATTAGTGAATCATCAGAACTACTTCGATTTCTTGGTTCCGAACTGGTATTTGAATTCTTACATCTTTTTTGTAATTTCATCGGTTTTTTCATTGAATTCACAGTAAGAAGGAAACGGAAAATAAAGGACTTCTATTGCTGAAAATGAGAGGAGTAGGTCAAAGGAATCTATCTTTAATTCATATATACCCAGCAATATCTAATATCACATATACATGTCTTTCTTCCATAGCGTAAACCAACTGTTTATCTTCGATTCAATAGGATAGGATTTGAGAATCAATTCTCGAAATATCTACAAAAGTTGACTTTTTTTAGCTATTCAAATTCTATATAACTACTTCCTATTATTATTTTAATTTTTGAAATTTTTGTTTGTCCAATCCGTGAATAAAATCAACTAAAACGGGAATTCTTCACTCTTTTCTCCTTTTTCACATGTCCTACACATACACTCCAAGCATTCTATTATTTATTCTATTATTTCAACCAAACCAATTGAAATAATAGAATAAATAATAGGCTACGAACTAATAAATGGGGTAGAAATAGAATATTCGTTGAGGGGGGTATGCTAGTAAGTGGACGGAAGATAACTTTAGGAAAAAGATCTTTTTTGCCTCTTTCCCTTTTTTTGCAACGCTCTAATATCCTAATATCTACTATCGTACTTTCTTTTTTTGGTTTTGCTATTCCTTTCTATCGTATATGATGTAGTTGTATATTCCTTAAGTAAATTGTCGTGAGCCAAACGTCTATTGTTATTTATTATTTTGAAAAAAAAAACAAAAAGACTATTTCAATGATGGCCCTCCATGGATTCACCTATATAAGCCGCAGCTAGGGTTGCAAAAATAAGAGCTTGAATACCACTTGTAAATAATCCAAGGAACATAACAGGTATAGGAACCACTGAAGGGACTAAAGAAACAAGAACAACAACGACTAATTCATCAGCTAAGATATTCCCAAAAAGTCGAAAACTAAGCGATAAAGGTTTTGTAAAATCTTCTAAGATGTTAATCGGTAAAAGGATTGGAGTTGGTTGAATATACTTCCCGAAATACCCCAATCCTTTTTTTGTAAGACCCGCATAGAAATATGCCACTGACGTGAGTAAAGCCAAAGCAACAGTAGTATTTATATCATTCGTGGGTGCAGCTAATTCTCCATGAGGTAATTGTATGACTTTCCAAGGGAAAAGAGCTCCTGACCAATTAGAAACAAAAATAAATAGAAACATAGTTCCAATAAAAGGAACCCACGGACCATACTCTTCTCCAATTTGAGTTTTACTGACATCTCGAATAAATTCAAGAACATATTCGAAGAAATTTTGACTCCAACTCGGAATGGTTTGTGGGTTGCGAACAGCTATAGTGGCCGAACCTAATAAGATAGCAATTACAACCCAAGAAGTCATAAGTACTTGGCCATGAACTTGGAAACTACCTATTTGCCAATAGAAATGTTGGCCTACTTCCACACCAGATACATCGTACAAGCCTTTTAGTGTTAGTGTGTTTACTAGAATATTCATATTACCCTCTAAAAAAAATTCACTTTTGATTCAACCATCTCTTTACCTACTTGAATCAGATATTTTGAATACCAACTAAGATTACTAATCTAAGATTACTATTTTGAATACTAACTAATCACATAATATCCCGGCTATGCTTATTTATTTTTATTTTTTTTATTCAGAAATAGTAATCGACTCAAAAATATATGGGATTTGCGAAGTAAGTTATTTATCGTATTATTAGTATTATTAATCAAGGATTTCTTATATAGCTAAAATGCCCTTCACAAATTGCGACTACTAATTTGTTAAGAATTAATCGAATTGAAGATATAGCATCATCATTCGCTGGAATTGAGATATCTGCTAGATTGGGGTCACAGTTTGTATCAATTAAACAAATTGTTGGAATTCCCAAAGCGATACATTCTCGTAGAGCTGTATATTCTTCGTGCTGATCGACGATGATTACAATATCGGGTAAACCTGTCATATATTTAATCCCACCCAGATATGTTTGCAAACGAGATAATTGTCTTTTGAACACGGCTGCATCTCTTTTTGGAAGACGGCTAAGTCTCCCTGTTTTTTGTTCCATTCTCAAGTCCCTGAACTTATGAAGTCTCGTTTCTGTAGTAGACCAATTCGTTAACATACCGCCGAGCCATTTTTTATTAACATAATGACACCGAGCCCGTATTGCAGCCCATGCTACTGAATCAGCTGCTTTATTTTTGGTACCGACAATTAAGAATTGTTTTCCTCTACTTGCTGCCTCAAAAACCAAATCACAAGCTTCTGATAAAAAACGAGCAGTTCGAGTTAGATTTGTAATATGAATACCCTTACGCTTTGCAGAGATATAAGGTCCCATTTTAGGATTCCACTTCCTCGTACCATGACCAAAATGAACCCCCGCCCCCATCATCTGTTCTAAATTGATGTTCCAATATCTTCTTGTCATTTCTCCCCCCCCCCCCCCTTTTTTTTTAAGAGACGGGGAACCCTGAACTGAAATAAAAGATTGTTCCCATGGAACCTTCTGATCTACCCTATATTGGACGTAGAGCCATGACCCAAGCTATTCTATTCGTTTCTAGACATTTCTCTTTTTATTATTAAATCAAATGAATGCACCAAATCAAAGAAAGTAGTGAAAGGAATGAATCCCTTCTTAGCAATCATGAAATCTGATAAATGATTGTTCTGGTGTATCGTGGAAATTCTTTGATTATCCCCCCTCAAAGAATTTTCTGTGGTAAAACAAGATATTTCTCATTTCTCCATTAAATCGATTCTTTTTTTTTGTTTCAAAAGGAATCTTGTTGTATTGTTTTGAAGGGTGCACGAATCCTTTGAATCCGGTCCCGCCAGGTATCATCCCCCCCAAAACAACGTTCTCTTTCAAACCTTTCAACCAATCGATACGCCCCCGTAGAGCTGCTTTTGCTAAAACTCGAGCAGTTTCTTGAAAACTCGCTTCCGATATGAAGCTTTGAGTATTGAGAGATGCTCTTGTTATTCCCAACAAGATTGCTCGGTAACAAATCGTTTCTTCCAAAGCGCGTCCCATTCGTTCGGCTCGCAACAATCCAATAAGTTCTCCGGGTGAAAAAACGTTAGACATTCCGTCTTCTGAAACCAAAACTTTTGATGTTATTTGACGTACAATAATCTCTACATGCCTATTATGAATCTGCACCCCCTGGGATCGATAAACCTTTTGGATCTTATTAACTAAAGAGATACGACTTTGCACTATAGTTAGCTCAGCACCAACCAAGAATCCCCAAGGAATTCCAAGAACTCTTGTTATACATTCGTTCCAACCTTCAATCCTCTTTTCGAGATTTATCGATATTGAATCAATCGAGCGGACTTCTAACACCTGTTCCACTTTTGGAAGACCCTGCGTTATATCACCCGATCTCGATTTTTCATATATAAATGTAACTAATGTGTCTCCTTCGTAAAAAATTTCCCCATAATGACCATGAACAGTTGCTCCTGGGGTGGCCAAATAAGGTTTAGCTGATCGTATTACTACAGAATCACCTTGAACTAATAGAACTTGACCAGATTTTTGGTGCGGTCTGTTTTTGTCTATACACAAATTTTGACAAATAAACTGTCCAAGACTTATTATTGGAGAGGTCTCTTCGCAACAACTGTGACGGATAAAATACCAACTCAAACGGAATGGGTTGAAAATAATGTTACTGCCTGGATCAGTAGTATAAATTCGACCGCTTTCATCCATTGAATAATATTTAATTGCTTGAAAAGTCTGTTTTAAATTGTCAAGTTGCAAATAGTTTGTTAACAAGATCTGATTATGAGTTTTTAAATGGTAAAATAAATAAAAATGATCAATTGAAGGAGATGAGCCTAAAGGTCCCAATGACTCCCGAATTTCAATTAGTAAATCCTTTTGAATGGATTCTTTTATTACATTGTGATAGTTTACACGTTTGAATGGGCCCATTCGAGAACACTTGGATGATAACAAAATTATCAATGATTTGAATTGCTTATTTCTATTCAACAACGTATGAATAGTTCCTTGATTTGGTGGGTTAAGGAATTGTTGAATCCTTGCCTTGGAATAAATGGAAGAAAATGGATTGCTATGGGTGCAATCTGCTCCATTATCCGAGAGCAATCCTGAAACTGAGGAATCCTTTCTTTTTCCGATATACGAAATAGGAGATTTTGGCAAATCGATTCTTAAGAAATGCCGAATCAAATCGTTTGTTCTTAATTCAACAAAAGAAGCACGGGCTTCCTCGTTATAAGAGCTTTTGTTATCTTGTTCCCAATTCAACACTAAACAAGTCCGAACTAATTGAATACTTGTATCCGAAATTCCTCTAATAGGGTTGCCCCTTCTAGAAAGGATATAATTGACAACTCGAAGTTGCACATTATCACTTTCCTGCAAAATATCAGGAGGGAAAATTGCTGCGAAATTTAGGCCATCCGTTATGTCATATGTGACGACAGGTCGAACCAAAACAAAATACTTTTTTTTGCTAGGTGTAATCCGTTGGACATAGATCCAATTTGTCAATTTTTTGAATTCCTTGGAATTTCCCTTTCCCCTTCCTGGTGGGATCAAAACGCCGCTATACCGGGATATTTTATCGGTATCCACGGGAAAATGGATATCTCCAGAAAATATTTTAAGTTCAATTCTGTTTTTTTTTCTCTCCACCCGTACCAACCCGCCTACTCGGCTTC